AAAGTTTTAATACAAGAAAGCCGAAGTATATATTTTATTCGATACAAACTTTTTTTTTTTGAGGATCCGTTGTAATAATGAGAAAGATTTCTGCATATTCGCAAAAATCGGTCAATAATATCCAAATCGGATGAATCGGCCCAGACCGGCTTACTAATGGGATGCCCTAATACATTACAAAATTTCGCTTTAGCCAATGATCTAATTAGAGGAATAATGGGAACTATTATATCAAGTTTTTTGCTAACAATTTCGATTAGAAATGTATTTTGCAGCATTTGACTCCGTACCACTGAACGCTTTAGCCTCACATTTGAAAAATAGCCTAAAAGGTGAAATGAATGTTCGGATAATTGGTTTATATGGATTGTTGCTGGTTGAGACCAAATATCAAAAAAACATTGCCATAAATGGATAAAATAGTGTTTCCATTTATTCATCAAAAGAGGCGCATTCTTTGAAGCCAGAATGGCTTTTCCTTGATATCTAACATAATGAATGAGAGGATCCTTGAAGAATATTAAGGTAGACGAAAAATCCTTAGCAAAAACATCTACAAGATGTTCTCTTTTTGCATAAAAAAAGATTCGTTCAAAAAAAATGCTAAAAGATTTTAATCGTAAATGAGAGGATTTTTTACGTAGAAAATGGAAGATAGATTCATATTCACATACATAAAAATTATAGAGGAACAAGAATAATCTTGGATTACTTTTTGAAAAAGTCGATTTTGGAGTAATAAAACTATTCCTATTACAAAAATTATAAAGAAACAACCGTAATAAATGAAAAAAAGGGGCATCTTTCACCCAGTATCGAAGGATTTGAACTAAGATCTCCAGATGGATAGGATAGGGTATTCGTATATCTGACACATAATTTAAATATGTAAATTTATCTTCTAAAAAGGGAAAAATAGAATGAATTGATCGCAAATTTTTATAAGATTTTACGATTTCTGCCTCCTCTAAGGAAGAGCTAAATTGTAGGAAAAATGGAATTTCCGCGACGATGGCAAAACCCTCTGATATTATTTGAGAATAAAAATTCTTATTATACGCCAAAAATTGATTTTTGGTAGAATCATTAGCAGAAATGATCAAATGATTCTGTTGATACATTCGAGTAATTAAACGTTTTACAATTAGTAAACTAGATTTATTGTCATAACCTACATTTTCCACAAAAATAGATCTATTAAAATCATGACTATAAGCAAGTCCATAAATATACTCCCGAAAAATAAGTGGGTATAGGAAGTCCTGTTGGCGAGATCTATCTCCTTCTAAATATACTTGATATTCCTTCATTTTAGAAATTCTATTTGGTCAAAGGATCAGAGATTCATTGGATTATCAAATGATACATAGTGCGATACAGTCAAAACAGGGTATTCTATTATATATTTGAATTCCAATAAAAAACAAATTATGAATAGATACCTAGAAAACAAGTAAAACCTATCAATGGACTATCTCTTCTCGCTTGTTCCATCTAATTGTTTTAGGACAACAAGCTAGTTAGAAATCCTTTATTTTTTGGACCAATCGCTCTTTTGATTTTGGAAAAAAAAAATATCTTTATCAATATACTCTTTCTTCTACACATTTATCGCTACCCCATAACATAATGGAGAATAGCTAATAGTTAGGACTCATAACAAAAATCCATTCGTGGGAAAAACTTTTTCCACAGCAAGCACTAATCTTTTTTTAACGTATAATTAGATGTGGTAATCATTCAAATAAAAAATGAAAGCTCGTTGCTTTTTGTTTCCCTATAATTGGAGCAGCTAAGCTCTATCCCTTTATTAATTTAACCCAACTGAATTCATTTGTTCCGAGCCAACAATTCAAAAAAAATTGGGCCGGGTCCAATACGAATGAAAAATTTGTAGAATTCACCATTGATACGACATGCTGTTTTTTCCATTCATTCCTTTCTGGATCAGTCGTGGTCTTACAAACCCTACCGATGGTATGGATGAACCAATTAGTTCATTGAAATGTGTAAAAACTGGAGTCGCACTTAAAAGCCGAATACTCTACCATTGAGTTAGCAACCCTAATAAAATAAAAAAAGATGTGTATATCCAATCGCAATAAAAACAAAAAAAATGGAATTCTCTAAGAAAATAAAATATTACATAAAAATAGAAAGAAAATCAAAAATAATAAATAATAAAAAATGATAGACCACTTCTTTGTCTACTACTATGTTATAAATTATTTAATACATTATTTTTTTTTTTTTTATTTTTACCTTTGAATCAAAAAACTTCTTGTTTGGATCAAACAAAATCCAACGAATCCACCAGAAGTCAAAAAAACCTATGTAACATGAGTATAAAGGATCCTTTTATTTATGATCGGATTATATTTGTTTGATACACTGTTGTCAATATTAGTGTTGAAAAATAAATGGATTAATTTAATTATTTTGTATCTCCCCGGTTGTGTGAAATTCACATCGAAAAAAGAAATAGTTGTTCTCTCTTATG